CATGTTAGTATTAATGAGTGACGAACGGAAGACTCGGAGGTTATATTAAGAACGTAAGAAAATTAACGAAATTAGGCCAGAGAATAGACGAAGGCNGAGTTTTCAAAGGAAAACAAAGGACACGGGCCTCATTCCCCGTGTAAGCAAACTTGGGAACTGAAACATCTTAGTACCAGGGATATAAATCAAGCGAGAGACCGTGAGTAGCGGCGAGCGAAAATGGGAATAGAAGAATCGAAGACCAAAGAGGGTGACAGCCCCGTAGGTTCTAACCCCCTCAGGGGGTGGTTGTAAAAATCAAGAGTAGAACAACTTGAAGAAAGGTGTACCACACATCTAAAGTTAAATAATATACCTACCGATAGACAATAAGTACTGTGAAGGAAAGTTGAAAGAGATAATAGTGAAATAGAGCCGGAAATTAGTTAACTCACAAGCAGACGAGACCGTCGTACCTTTTGTATAATGGGTTCGCAAGGAAAATATTTGGCAAACTTAAACGAATAAATGTAGGTGTAGTGAGGACGAGTCTTAACAGGACATTTAGTCAAATATAACCCGAAACCAAGTGATCTAACCATGGGCAGTTTGAAACCCGACGAGTAGACGGGAGGAGGAACGAACCGGTGATTGTGGCAATAATCTCGGACGACCCGTGGTTGGGGGTGATAAGCCAATCGAACTTGGAAATGGCTGGTTTTCTGCGAAAACTATTGAAGTAGTGCGTTATATTCTATTCTTATATGGTGAAGCACTGAAAGAATTTAGTATTTAAATTCAACCAAACTATAAATATGTAAGAAGAAAATATGATAGACAGACAGTGGGCGAGGAGGTCCATTGTCAAAAAGGAAACAACCAAGATCAGAAGTTAAGGCCATAAAAAATTTCTAAAAGTCAAAGGGGTAACGGAAAGAGACAATGAGAAAGTAGGCTTGGAACCAGCCACCTTTGAAAGATTACGTAACAGTTGACTCAATAAATTTATAAACCCCGAAAATTAGGGTGGCTTAAGTTTTTCCCCGGACGCGGGCAAGGCCGAAACTCTGAAAACATATGGTAGCAGATACGTACTGTAGAACCTTTTATAGGAGGAAGAAGCGAGTGCGTTTATCAGTAGTGATAATGCGAACATGAGTAAAAAAGCAGTGTGAGAAACACCGCTCACGGCCCAAGGTTTCCAATTATATGAAAATCGGAGTTGGGTTACACGGCCCCTAAGAGGCATGAGGCCGATGGGTTGTAAATACCGGACCCCCATGTGGGGCGTCCGACTGTACTAAAACTAACACAAGTGGGCCAAAAAGTGATGGTGTAATTTATTTTAAGGAACTCGGCAAATTGTCCCCGTAAGTTCGCAAGAAGGGGAGCCAGAGATGGCCGAGTAGCGGCCAAGGCCCCAGAAAAGAGGGGGTATCGACTGTTTACCAAAAACATAGCCTCTGACAAAAGGCCAAGGGCCCGAGGGAGGTGAGGCCTGCCCAGTGGTTGAATCTAAAACCAAGTAATAAAGTAAGTTAATTTGGCTAAAGACAATTAAATGGCCGCGGTAAACCCGACCGTGATAATGTAGCGCAATCAATAGCCAATTAATTGTTGGCAAGTATGAATGGCTTAACGAATGCCCCACTGTCTTAAAATAAAAACCAGAGAAATTGAATTCGTAGTGAAGATGCTACGTACAAATTGTTAGACGAGAAGACCCCATCGAGCTTTACTGGAGACTATTATCGCCTCTTATAAATTCATTGTGGCATACCACTCATTAAATTTTAAGAGTGCTAAAATCAAGCTTCCCGGGGTACCGGGAAGCAGAGGGAGATTAAAGATGTTAGTCAGACAGTTTAGTTGGGGCGACAGCCTTCTAAAAAGTAACGAAGGTGAACATAAGGCAAGGAGAGTAATAGCATAAAAGAGAAGCCTGACAGCTAGGTGGACAGACCGAGCTGACACAGACCAGGGGGTTTGACACCCCGTGATCCGTGGGTTATATTGACCCGTTAGTTTAAAGTGGAATAACTAACGAGCAACGAATAAAAGTTACCGTGGGGATAACAGCGTAATATCGTTCAAGAGTTCATATCAACGACGGTGTTTGCGACCTCGATGTTGAATTGTGGTGTCCTGGAGGTGCAGCAGCTTCCAAGGGTTGGACTGTTCGTCCATAAAAACCGCACATGATTTGAGTTCAGACCGGCGTGAGCCAGGTCGGTTTCTATCTACAATTTGTTAAGGAAACAAAATTAGATATAACTAAACTCTAGTACGAAAGGAATGAGTACTTAGTTTTCCTCTGGTGCACCAATTGAGGCAGAGAGGGCACACAGGGCATCACCCTGGCCGTGACCTAGTGTACTGTTGGGTGGCTACGAAAAAAAATAATAATTACTGAAGGCAAATAAAGTAAGAAGTTTAATATCAATTATGTTTCTTCTCCCCTAGTCAACTCTGACCGGAGGTAGCTAGGGTTGGGGGCAGCTGTTTGAGAATAAAACGTAGATAGGGTCTAGGTGTATATGCTGAAGACTACTAAATGCTCTTTACTAACACCGTGTGAGAGAAAATGAGACTAGCTAAGCTATGAGCCCCCCGGGTGTTAGTCTAAGGCACACTGTCCGTAATTTAATGGTAAAATGTCTATCTTCGGAATAGAAAATGGGGGCTCAAATCCCTTCGGACATTCAAATGTATTATGAATATCTGACGATAGGTATTATTTTATTTATATTGGGCGTGTTAGGTATAGTTTTAAATAGAAGTAATTTAATAATAATGTTAATGTCAATAGAGCTCATGTTATTAGCAATATCTTTTTCAATGACACTGTTTTCAGTAATAATAGATAGCTTAATCGGGCAAATATTTACAATAATGGTTTTAACCGTGGCGGCCGCGGAGTCGGCTATAGGTTTGGCGATTTTAGTAGCTTACTATCGGGTTAGAGGGTCAATCGCAGTAAAATCATTAAATCTGTTAAGGGGTTAGCACGGGGCCTGTAGAGTGAAAATGGGACTATATTTAAGTCGTTGATTGTTTTCCACGAATCATAAAGACATTGGGACTTTATATTTATTATTCGGAGGGTTTGCTGGCATGATTGGCACAGCATTTAGTATGTTAATTAGATTGGAGCTATCCGCACCAGGAAGCATGTTGGGGGACGATCATTTATATAATGTTATAGTGACAGCCCATGCTTTTGTGATGATATTTTTTTTAGTTATGCCAGTGATGATAGGGGGGTTTGGAAACTGACTGTTACCTTTGTACATCGGGGCCCCAGATATGGCATTTCCAAGACTAAATAATATTAGTTTTTGATTATTACCGCCAGCTCTAACTTTATTGTTGGGGTCAGCGTTTGTAGAGCAAGGAGCCGGAACCGGGTGGACGGTTTATCCACCCCTGGCAAGTATACAGGCCCACTCGGGGGGGTCGGTGGACATGGTGATATTTAGTCTTCATTTAGCGGGTATCTCTTCAATATTAGGAGCAATGAACTTTATTACAACGATATTTAATATGAGAGCGCCAGGTGTGACAATGGACAGATTGCCGTTATTTGTGTGGTCTATTCTGGTTACAGTGTTTTTACTATTATTATCCTTACCAGTTTTAGCTGGGGCAATAACAATGCTGTTAACAGATAGAAACTTTAATACCACATTCTTTGACCCGGCGGGGGGAGGGGACCCAATTCTATATCAGCACCTCTTTTGGTTCTTCGGACACCCCGAGGTATATATATTAATACTACCCGGGTTTGGGATAGTGTCACAAATCATCCCGACATTTTCTGCTAAAAAACAAATATTCGGGTATTTGGGCATGGTGTATGCTATGGTATCCATAGGAATTTTAGGATTTATTGTTTGAGCTCACCATATGTTCACAGTAGGGATGGATGTGGATACTCGGGCGTATTTTACAGCAGCAACTATGATAATAGCAGTACCCACAGGTATTAAAATATTTAGTTGGGTGGCTACTATATTTGGAGGGTCTTTAAGATTAGACACTCCCATGCTTTGGGCCATTGGGTTTGTCTTCTTATTCACGATGGGGGGCCTAACCGGGATAGTGTTAGCGAATAGCTCTTTAGACGTGGTATTACATGATACTTATTATGTAGTAGCACACTTCCACTATGTTTTATCAATGGGAGCCATCTTTGCTATATTTGGAGGATTCTATTACTGATTCGGTAAAATAACGGGCTACTGTTACAATGAGGTTTACGGCAAAATACATTTCTGACTAATGTTTATTGGTGTTAATTTAACCTTTTTCCCGCAACATTTTTTAGGGTTAGCTGGTTTACCTAGGCGTTATTCGGACTTTCACGATAGTTTTGCAGCATGAAACCAAATAAGTTCTGTAGGTTCTGTTATATCAATTGTGGCGGTTGTAGGGTTTATTTATATAGTTTATGATGCATATGCACAAGAAGTAAAATTTGTAGGATGAGTTGAAGATAGTGGTCATTATCCTTCTTTAGAATGAGCACAAATGTCCCCACCAACACATCACACCTATAATGAGCTTCCTTATGTTTATATGAAAGCCGACCAGCCCACATCATAAGGGCTGGGGGTGTAGGAAAGATGGCTGAGCGGCCTATAGCGTTTGTCTTGAAAACTATAGCCACTAATGTGGCCCGTGGGTTCGAATCCCGCTCTTTCTAATTACCCTCCCGCGGGGTTATAGTTTAATTTGGTATAGCGCTTGGTTGTCATCCAAGTGATATGGGTTCAAGTCCCGTTAATCCCGCAACATGGCACTACTACTAACTGTAAAAATTGTTGTGATCATAGTGCCCCTACTCCTATCTATTGCGTATATAACATTAGCAGAACGAAAGGTATTGGGGTACATTCAGAGTAGAAAGGGGCCCAACGTGGTCGGGATTTACGGTTTATTACAGCCCCTGGCAGACGGGCTAAAGTTATTTACGAAAGAGGCAATATTACCCAGCCGCGCTAACATCATTATTTATGTTATTGCACCCATATTATCTTTAACGTTAGCACTCGCGGCCTGGGGGGTAATTCCCTATGGGCGAGGCGTTGTATTGAGTGACATCGGTTTAGGAATTCTTTTTTTATTTGCTATTTCTTCCATTGGCGTTTATGCTGTTTTAATGTCTGGGTGATCAAGTAACTCAAAATATGCCTTTTTAGGGGCGATAAGGGCGGCAGCTCAGATGATAAGTTACGAGGTTTCTATAGGGTTAATAATAATATCCGTTATTATATGTGCGGGGTCTTTAAACTTAATTGAAATAGTATTGGCTCAAGAGAGTTTATGATTTATTTGACCGTTATTCCCGGCAGGGATGATGTTTTTTGTATCAGCTTTAGCAGAGACAAACAGGGTACCATTTGATTTAACGGAGGGCGAGTCGGAATTAGTATCCGGATTTAACGTTGAGTACGGCAGCATGCCATTTGCAATGTTTTTTTTAGCAGAGTACGCAAATATAATATTAATGTCAACACTAGGAGTTATCCTATTCCTGGGCGGAGGGTTACTTCTAATCAGTTTTGGCTTAAAAATAGGACTAATTATATTTTCTTTTATTTGGATTAGAGCATCCTTTCCAAGGATAAGATACGATCAATTAATGTATTTATTATGGAAATCCTATTTACCTCTGAGCTTGGGCTTCGTGCTGCTAGTTTCGGGGATAATGATAGGATTTGGCGGCGGCGGGATATGGCCTTTACAATTATAACTTCAGCGGGCTGCACAGACAAAGACCTGCTTGAAATATGGGACCACCAACATTTCCAGGCAGTAGGCAGGCCCACCAGTGTCAGCCATTGTGGTGGAAGTGGTAGACACACTAGATTTAAAATTTAGGGCTATATGAGTTCAATCCTCATCAATGGTACCATTGGCTAGTGGTTTAGTGGCAGAATCTGGTCCTGATTAGACTAAGGCGTTGGTTCGATTCCAACCTATCCAAGGTGAGATGGCAGAGTGGTAATGCGTTCCGCTGTAAATGGATTAGGTAAATATCCTGTCGAGAGTTCAATTCTTTCTCTCACTAGCGGCCCCGGCGGTTGATAGCTTATAAGGTAAAGCATGTGGCTCATAACTACAAAGTAGTTGGTTCAAGCCCATCTCAACCGAACTCTGTGTAGGGTAGATTAAAGGTAAATCATCAGACTCATGATTTGGGAATGTAGGTTCGAGTCCTGCCTCTACAGTTTTCAACCCCGTCTCGGGGTTAGTTGGTTGAAATGAACGACATAATAAGCCCAGAGGTAGTATTAAGTATAGTGGTGTTGAGTTTAGTTCTTTATGAAATGTACGGGTCGGCACTAAAAGTGTCGGTTGGTTTGTTGTTTATAGTGGGGGTGGGCCTTTTCCCGCTTGGTTTATCCAAAAGTTGGATGGTAGCTTCCAAGCTGCTTATAATTACAGGCTCAGCTTCTATTTTGCTAATGGGTGGGGTCCCAACGCGGAGATATTTGTCTCTTGACCCCTCGCCACCCAGAACTGGCTGAGTGATTTTGATTTTAATCGTGACTCTAAGTTCCTTACTATTAGTGTCCTCCGTTAATTGGCTTTCAATTTATTTAGCACTAGAACTTCAAACTTTAACATTGTTTGTACTCGCAGCACTTAAGAGAGATAGCGCCTACAGTACAGAGGCCGGGTTGAAATATTTTGTACTAGGTGCCGTGTCTTCTGGCCTATTTTTATTTGGTTGTGCTTTGTTATATGGTTTAACCGGGGAAACAAGCATTCAAGGTATCAATTGTATGTTTAGTGGGGATGTAGGTAAAATATTAATTACTGTGTCTTTATTATTTAAATTATCTGCCGCGCCATTTCACATGTGGGCGCCGGATGTCTACGAGGGGGCGCCAACAACGACAACAGCCTTGATAGCAACCTTACCAAAAGTTGCAGTGTTTTCAATTTTAGTACAAATCGGACCTGTAACAAATATGGTCTTAGTGTGTGCTGTTTTATCTATTACCTACGGGGCGATAGGTGCACTAAATCAAACAAGAATCAAACGATTATTAGCTTATAGTGGGATTAGTCACATGGGGTTTATATTATTGGGTGTGGCGATAGGTACATTTGAGAGTATTCAAGCAAGTTTAATATATATGGTTATATACGTGATAATGTCCATCTGTAGTTTTTCTATAATACTATCCGTGGCACCTAGGGGGGGGCTAATTGTGGAATTTAGCGGCATATCAAGAGAGAACCCCGGGATAGCAGCCGCGCTAGCCTTGGTATTTTTATCCACAGCAGGGGTCCCACCTTTGGCAGGATTTTTAAGTAAATGGTTAATACTACTATCAGGTATTTCCAGCGGTTATTATTTAATTTGTATAATTGCAGTAACAAGTTCAGTGGTGGCGGGAGTCTACTATGTCAGGCTTGTTCAAACAATATATTTTCAAATAGGGTGGTCTTCTTTAATTTGACAAAGGGTTTTAAATAAAAGAAGCAAAGTAGATCTAAATAGATCAATATTAATAGGGATCACCTTTTATACGATTATATTTTTAATGGCCTGCCCTAAAATCTTACTACAAATAACTCATGATGCAACAATAAGCTTATATTAAATATGGCGGGATGTATCTATTAGTCTTATTTTTACCTTTGTTAAGTGCTATTATATCAGGATTTTTTGGAAGAAAAATAGGGACGAAAGGTGCGGGGGTATTAACATCTAGTTGCATAACAGTAAGTGCCATTATATCCTGTTGTATATTTTATGAGACAACTCTAAACTCATCTGCAACCTATATAAAATTATGAAGGTGGTTTGATTTTGAATTACTAACTACCCCTATGGGCTTACAATTTGATAGTCTAACCTCTGCAATGTTGGTTGTTATAACTAGCGTGTCGGCCCTAGTACATATATATTCCACAGGGTATATGTCTGGAGACCCACATATACCTCGTTTTATGTCTTATTTATCGTTTTTTACTTTTTTGATGGTAGTCCTTGTAACAAGTGATAATTATATCCAACTGTTTATAGGTTGAGAGGGGGTCGGTTTGTGTTCCTATCTTTTAATAAACTTTTGGTTTACTAGAATAAAAGCCAACAAGGCCGCCATAAAAGCAATGCTGATTAACAGGGTAGGAGACATCGGGCTGGTTTTAGCTATGTTAATGATATTTAAAGAATTTGGTACGCTAGAATTTTTAACTATAGATAGCTTATTAGGCTTGAACCCGCGGGGAGAAAATATAACAATAATTTGTTTATTATTGTTTTTAGGGGCGGTGGGGAAATCCGCACAATTGGGCTTACATACTTGGTTACCAGATGCCATGGAGGGTCCGACTCCGGTCTCAGCCCTAATACATGCCGCGACTATGGTAACGGCCGGGGTGTTTCTAATAATAAGGTCTGGACCGCTTTTTGAAGGGTCGCCCTTAGCACTAACAGTTGTAACAATATGTGGGGCGCTAACTGCCTTCTTTGCAGCAACAACCGGAGCAGTCCAAAATGATTTAAAAAAGGTAATAGCTTATTCCACTTGTAGTCAATTAGGCTATATGGTCATGGCGTGCGGAATCTCTAATTACTCGACAAGTTTATTTCATTTAATAAATCATGGATTCTTCAAAGCTCTTTTATTTTTAAGTGCGGGGTCTGTCATACATGCCGTAAGCGACGAACAAGATATGAGGAAGATGGGAGGGCTAATAAAATCTATTCCCCTAACCTATGTTCTAATCCTCATAGGGTCTCTGTCTTTAGCCGGTTTCCCCTATCTAACGGGGTTTTATTCAAAAGATTTAATATTAGAGCTAACTTATGATAAATATTATATAGCCTTTGCTTTTTGATTGGGGAGCCTTTCTGCCCTACTCACGGCGTATTACTCAATGAGGCTGGTATATTTAACATTTATTATAGAGACTAACTCAAAAAGAGAAGTCTTTCTGGGGGCTCATGAGCCAGGTCTAAGTATCACAGTCCCGTTGGTTCTATTAGCTTTGGGCAGTATTTTTGTTGGTTACCTAGCGAAAGAGGTTGCCCTATCAAATGTTATTCCACCAATAGTTTTGGGCAGTATAAAAATTATACCTCTAGCCTTAACTTTGGTAGGGGTGGACGCGGCTTTTAAGAGGGGCAGGCTCCCCGTGCCACCTCAATTGAGCGGCTCCTTCTTGGGTACTAAACCGAAAGGGGGTTTATCCGTGTATTTTTATCAATCGGTCTACACTTTTTTTAATTCTGCTTGACAATTTAATTATGTAATAAATCATTTTATAGTAAAAAATATATGAAAGTTCGGGCACTTGATCACGTATCGGGTAATAGATAGGGGTTTATTAGAAATTATGGGCCCAAGGGGGGTATCTCGGGTGTTAATAAAATTAACTCAAAAATTTAGTAATTTACAATCCGGGCTGGTGTTTAATTATGCCCTAATCATGATTGTGTTTACAACATTATTTATATACACGGGGTGTCAACCCCACGGGGTTTTAGCTCAACAGGTAGAGTGTAGGCCTTGCACGTCTAAGGTTCTGGGTTCGACCCCCAGGGGCTCCACAGGCACCAAGATGGTCAATCTTATTATTTCGAGGTTGGGGGACACCCCCGAGCCATGACAACTAGGGTTTCAAGATGCCGCAAGCCCAGTGATGGAAGAGATTGTCTTTTTTCATGACCAAATTATGTTTATTCTAACTATAATTATGACAACTGTGTTTTGAGTAATAGTGAGAGCTTTAACAATTAAACGCTACCACAAATATTTGATAGATGGGACTTTAATCGAAATAATATGGACTTTAATTCCTGCAGTCATATTAGTATTCATAGCATTCCCTTCTTTAAAACTATTATACTTAATGGACGAGGTAATAGACCCCGCANTGACAATTAAAGCTATAGGACACCAGTGATATTGGTCATACGAATATTCAGATTATGGAGCAGACACAATAGAATTTGATTCTTATATGATCCCGACCGCGGATTTGAGTAGTGGGGATTTAAGACTGTTAGAGGTGGATAACCGATTAGTCGTACCAATACAGACACAAGTGCGAGTTTTAGTAACTGGGGGGGATGTTTTACACTCATTCGCAGTCCCCTCTTTATCTGTTAAAATAGATGCAGTACCAGGGAGGCTAAATCAAACAAGTTTTTTTATTAAACGTCCAGGGGTTTTTTATGGCCAATGCTCAGAGATATGTGGAGCGAATCACTCTTTTATGCCCATTGTAATAGAAGCGGTTTCCTTAGATAAATATATACATTGAGTTGCGACGCGTTAGTAAGCCCGAGGCCCCCGGGGCCTCGGGGTTGGTGTGTAACTCATAAGGTAGAGTGATAGGCTTTTAACCTATAAGAAGTTGGTTCAAACCCAATGACACCAAAATGCCACAGTTAGACACAGTAACTTATTTTACACAATACTTATGAACGCTGATTTGTCTAATTTTCTTATTTTCTTTATTGATAAATAGAATATTACCTAGGTTACAACAACAATTAGGGATTAGAGCAAATTTTGGTACTGTTGTGGACGACAAAGGGGATGCCCCCCGTGTTTTAATTTTACGACTATTATTTCAACAGAACGACAGTAGGTAACAATGCTCGCCGCATATTTTGATCAATTTAATGTAGTAAGACTAATAACGATACAGGCCTTTATGGGGGACTGATTAGTAACTTTTACTAACACCTCAATGATGATGGTGTTAGCCGTTACTATATTTTGATTATTGTTAAAAGGAGATAAATTAATACCTAATAGATGGCAATCCATAATGGAATTAATACACTTAAACATTCGTACTGTTGTGGACGACAACTTAGGAAAACCAGGTCAAAAATATTTTCCTTTTGTTTTAAGTCTCTTCTTATTCATAGCTCTGTTAAATGTCCTGGGGCTATTTCCTTATGTATTTACCCCCACGGCACAAATAGTAGTAACCTTCGGGCTATCTTTATCCATAATAATTGGGGTGACAATATTGGGGTTAACGGCCTTTAAATCAAATTTTTTAAGTATTTTGGTGCCGAACGGAGCCCCGTTGGTGTTGGCCCCCTTCCTTGTTCTAATCGAGACAATTGGTTATATCTCCCGTGCTGTGTCATTAGGAATGCGGTTAGCAGCTAATTTAACAGCCGGGCATTTATTATTTGCAATAGTTTCAGGGTTCGCGTTTAATATGCTGTCTGGTGCTTTAAGCGTTTTTCCTATGTTGATAATGATGTTTATAACGATACTAGAAATGGCGGTGGCCATAATTCAGGCTTATGTGTTTTGTCTACTAACTGCTATTTATTTAGGGGATACAATAGCACTACATTAATCTACCTCGCCCCACACACGAGGGGTTTTGTGCTGTATGGGGCGAGCGGGGTAGTGAAACTGGCCCATAGCTCAATTCGGGAGAGCGTTTACCTTCTAAGTAAGTGGTTATAGGTTCAAATCCTATTGGGGCAAAAAATTACACGGGTACAAACGCCACTCGTGAGGAGAAAAAATGACGCAACACTCTTATCACCCTTATCACTTAGTAGACCCAAGCCCGTGGCCGTACATCGGGGCCTGCGGGGCGTTTTTTACCACAGTCGGGTCTGTTGTGTATTTTCACTATAGCCAAGGCTGGGTCCTAATATTAGGCTTAATAACAATAATACTTACAATGGTGGTGTGATGGCGAGACGTTATTAGAGAGTCCACTTATCAAGGACAACATACCTTAATAGTAAAGAGAGGGTTAAAGTATGGGATGATTTTATTTATACTTTCAGAGGTTTGTTTATTTTTTTCTTTCTTTTGAGCTTTCTTTCATAGTAGTTTAGCACCGGCGATTGATATCGGGGCCGTTTGACCCCCTCGGGGCGTAGACCCTTTAAATCCATTCGCGGTTCCCTTGCTAAATACCGCGGTTTTATTAAGCTCTGGTGCCACAGTGACATGGGCTCACCACGGAATTATAAGTGGGAAAAGTAAAGAGGCTAAAATAGGATTGGCTTTAACAGTGGCGTTAGGTATAATATTTACAGCTTTACAGGGGATGGAGTATTACGAGGCGCCTTTTACAATTTCTGATTCAGTCTATGGCTCTACATTCTTTGTTACGACTGGCGCCCACGGGGGACATGTCTTAGTAGGTAGTACATTTTTATTTGTATGTCTTTGTAGATTAATAAAGCACCAGTATACTAGACACCATCATTTAGGCTTTGAAGCGGCCGCATGATATTGACATTTTGTAGATGTAGTCTGATTATTTCTTTTTATCTTTATGTATTGGTGGGGCTCATAATGCCGCCCTCACCTCTTCACCTCTACGGGGTGAAGTGTGTAGGGGTTAGCCAAAAAGGCAAGGCATTAAGTTTTGGTCTTAAAATTGTGGGTTCGAGCCCTGCACCCCTAGCCAAGGAGATTAAGTTAAAGGTAGACCGGTAGCCTTCAAAGTTTTTAGTGTTGGTTCGATTCCAGCATCTCTTGGTATCTACAATAGCTTAGTGGTAAAGTATTTGACTGTTAACCAAAATAACACCAGTTCGAACCTGGTTTGTAGAGCCAGGGAGTGTGGTGGAAGGGTCAACACATCTGATTTAGGGTCTGATTTTTGTAGGTTCGAATCCTACCGCTTCTATTGCCCGCGGGTGAGAGAGTATGATAAAATCACTCAGAAANGAAAATCCAGTAATTTCCTTAGTTAACAGCGTATTTATAGATCTCCCAGCGCCATCTAACATTAGTTACTTATGAAACTTTGGTTCTCTATTGGGGATATGTTTAGTAATACAAATAGTTACGGGTATATTTTTAGCAATGCACTATTGTGCAGACGCTAGCTTAGCTTTTTCTTCCGTAGCTTATCTAACACAAGATAGTTTTGTATTAAGGTTTTGACATGCTAATGGGACATCTATGTTTTTTTTATGTGTNTATATACATATAGGGAGGGGCATATATTATGGAAGTTATACTAGAACAATCGTTTGAAATGTGGGGATATTGTTGTATGTGTTAATGATGGCAACGGCGTTTATAGGGTATGTGCTACCTTGGGGGCAAATGTCTTTCTGGGCCGCAACAGTCATAACCAATTTATTATCTGCCATACCTTATATTGGGGACGACATAGTAAAATGGGTTTGGGGTGGCTTTAGTGTGTCTAATGCAACCTTAAACAGGTTTTTTAGCCTACATTACTTGCTTCCTTTTATTCTAGCGGGATTGGCCGTAGTCCACATAATAGCTTTACACACTGAAGGGTCTAATAATCCCATAGGAGTCAGGTCGGATATAGACAAAGTACAATTTCATTATTACTATGTATTAAAGGATTCGTATGGGGTGGCAGTACTCGCGATAATAGTGTCTGTAATAGTGTTTTTATACCCGTATTTTTTAGGGGATGCAGAAAATTTTAAACAAGCAAACCCACTAGTTACTCCGGTTCATATACAACCGGAGTGGTATTTTTTATATGCTTACGCCATATTGCGTTCTATTCCTAATAAATTAGGCGGGGTTGTTGCCTTATTTTCAAGTTTTTTAATCTTATTTCTTTTACCAATCTTGCATAGCAGCAGCCTTAGGGGCTTAACCTTTAGACCATTAAGTAAAATTTTATTTTTATTTTTAGTGGGGGACTTTATAGTCTTAACTTGAATTGGGGGCCTACCTGTGGAGGACCCTTATATTTTCGTAGGGCAAATGGCCGCAATTTTCTATTTTGCTTATTTTTTAATATTTAGTCCCCTAGTCGGCTATCTAGAAAATAAGCAATTAAAGTTAGGCTCACCTTACCTTTAACACGGGTATGCCCGTTGTTGGGGGTGTCGCCTTTGTAGCTCAATTCGGGAGAGCGTTTACCTTGTAAGTAAGTGGTTATAGGTTCAAATCCTACTAAAGGCCACCAATGAGTGCCACACCCCCCGGGTGACATACAAACTAGGGAAAATAACAAACAAATGGCGGCCGAGATATTAAGTGCAGCTAAATTTATAGGGGCAGGAGCCGCAACCATAGGGGCCGCGGGAAGCGGGGCCGGGATCGGAGCGGTATTTGGAAATTTAATAATTGGGTATGCAAGAAATCCCTCTTTAAAACAACAACTATTTACATATGCGATATTAGGGTTTGCTTTATCAGAAGTGATGGGGCTATTCTGTTTAATGATGGCGTTTTTAATTTTATTTGCGCTATAATCACCCCACGCGGGCCTTATGGGGAGGTGGCTGAGCACGGTAAAGTAGCAGTTTGCTAAACTGCCGGGATTTATTCATCTCGCATGGGTTCAAATCCCATTCTCCCCGCGGGCGCGGAGCTCACTACGCTTCAAGGACTTCGCCACCCCCAGGGGGTATATCAATAGGTAGATTATCTGCTTTGGGAGTAGGAGGTTGTGGGTTCAAATCTCATTTCCCTGAGGCGGCGAGAAAATATGCTAGCATTGGTTTTCCTTTCGATTTTAATAAATATTATTTATTTAATAAAAACTCCGAGAGATAATAGTGTAAGATTAAGGGAAACAGCTTTAGATTGGTCGTTATTAACACTAACGGGGACACTTGTTGTATGAGGGTCTTTTGACGGAGAGGGTCAATTTCAGGCCGTTCTAAATTTTGGGTGAATATTAGGGGTAGAGCCGGCGTTCGGTTCTGTTTTTTTTGGGGTGGACGGGGTTTCACTATTTTTTTTAGTGTTAACAGCATTATTAACGCCAATCTGTATCTTAATAAGCTGAAACTCGATTAATTTTCTGATTAAAGAGTTTTTATTGTGCCTATTATTCATAGAGATTTTATTGATGGGTGTTTTTACAACACTAGACCTAGTGTTATTCTATATATTATTTGAGGGGATCTTGATTCCCATGTTTTTAATAATCGGGATTTGGGGGTCAAGAGAAGAAAAAATACAAGCATCTTATTATTTTTTCTTTTATACTTTCCTGGGGTCGGTGTTTATGTTATTAGCTATATTTACCGTGTATCGTTACGCAGGGACGACGGACTACCAGGCTTTATGTTGTCTACAGTTTGGTAAGGAGCTACAATATTTAATTTTTGGGGGGTTTTTCTTAAGCTTAGCAATCAAAATACCTAAAATACCTTTTCATATCTGGTTACCCTTGGCACATGTGGAAGCCCCTGTAGCTGGTTCAGTTATTTTGGCGGGGGTACTATTAAAATTAGGGGGCTACGGGTTTATAAGGTTCTCATGGCCGCTACTGCCAGATGCTTCAGAATATTTTTCTCCCTTGATTCAAACCTTAAGTTTACTAGCTATAATTTATGGGAGCTTAACCACTTGTAGGCAGGTGGATTTAAAACGTATAATAGCTTATTCCTCGGTGGCACACATGGGGTTAGTTACCCTGGGCATCTTTAGCCATACAATGCAGGGTCTAGTTGCAGCAATCTTCTTAATGTTAGCCCATGGCTTAGTAAGCTCCGCTTTATTTATAGCGGTAACCTTATTATATGAGCGACACCAGACTCGCTTGGTTAAATACTATAGAGGCATAGTTATAACTATGNCTTTATTTGGAACTTTAATGTTAGCACTAACACTGGCAAATGCCTCCATCCCTTTAAGTTGTAATTTTGTGGGGGAATTTATTTCATTGTTGGCTGCTTTTGAGTATAGCTATATCGTAGGTGTCTTAGCCTCCTTGGGGACGGTTTTATCCGCGAGTTATTCAATATATTTGTATAATAGGGTTTGCTTTGGTACCCCCTCCAAATATCTCCAATTTTCAAGAGATTTAAATAGGCGAGAGTTTTACGTGTTATTTCCTCTAGTAATATTAATATTTTTAATAGGGGTTTTTCCTTTTATTATTATAGACGAAATCAAAAGTACTATTATATTTTTATCCGCCCGCCCAGTGTAGCAGGGTGAAAGTAGCTTAGCAGGTAGAGCATGGGTTTGTGGAACCAAAGGCCGAGAGTTCAAGTCTCTTTTTTCACCCCAGCTTTTGTAGTCCAGCGGTAAGACATTAGGTTTTCAGCTTAAAAGCGGGAGTTCAACCCTCCCCAGGAGCGCCAAGCCACTTCCCCGTGCCGGGCACGGGGAGAGAAGTCGTGGAAGGATTGTTTTACTTGTTTGCTTTGGGGGCCACAATATCCGGGATCATGGTTATCTCGGCGTTTAGTTCAGTGCATTCCGTGCTTTGACTAATTATGGTTTTCATTAGTGCCTCTGCGTTATTTATTTTATTAGAAGTGGAATTTATAGCCTTCATTTTTTTAATTGTTTATGTTGGGGCCATAGCTATTCTATTTTTATTTGTAATAATGATGTTAAATTTAACGGGGCCGGGGATGGGTGATGATATGTCTAATTATTTACCGGCGGGGCTAATAATAGGGATTGTTTTTCTATTCGAGGCCTTAAGTTTTCGGAGTACAACCTTAGGTGGAAATTGGCCGCTTTTAGTGGAAAAGGCCCCGAACATAGAGGTACTAGGTAGGGTGCTTTACACAGATTATTATTACTTATTTATCATAGCCAGCTTTATTTTATTAGTCGCGATGATCGGAGCGATTGTTTTAACCCATGACGAAGGGATAGAAAAGAGAAAGGGACAAGATATTTATATCCAGATTAGCCGTCAACTTTGGCGGACACGGGGTTAAGGAGGTGCGCGGGCTCGTCTGACTCCCGAGGTTGGACTTTCTCCGCGCCAAAGCGAAGGTGAATATAGAATTTATCGGCATTTTTCTATTGTTATTCTTTAGCATTATTCTTTCTACTGTTATATCTGGCGCCTCTTATATAGTTGGTGTTAAACAACCAGACGGTGAGAAAACATCTGTCTATGAATGTGGGTTTGACCCCTTTGAGTCGTCAAGGATCCCCTTTTCCGTTAGGTTTTTTTTAGTTGGAATTCTTTTTATGATTTTTGATTTGGAGATTTCTTTCCTTTTCCCTTGGAGTGTGGTCTACAACCAAACAGGGTTATTTGGATTTTGGACTATGGTTTTATTTTTAATCATTTTAACTATAGGGTTAATTTATGAGTGAGTCCAGGGGGGCTTAGAGTGGGAGTAGTATCTCACTACACACGGGCCTACTTAAGAAATCTGGGCTAACCCGTGGCCCGCTTGCGCCCAGGACCACGGGGGGTTTGACAAAGGGGGGTGCCCGCACAGGTAGCTCAATAGGTAGAGCAAAACATTGAAAATGTTTGGGTTATTGGTTCAAATCCGATCTTGGGCACATCCTTTGATTTTGGGGAGGATAGAAAGCGAGCGGCACTTATAATACATGCAAGGTAGCTCTCAAGCGCGAGAGAATATCGCACAGGTGAGTAACGTTCCGGAACTAAAGAAGGCCGGAGCCATATTAGGTAGATGGGGAGGAAAGCCCACCATGCCAAGGATGTGTAGCCGAGAGGTCACAGTTCCAACAAAAGGGAAACTCAGACAGAGGCAGCAGTAGAGGATATTGTGCAATGTATGAAAGTACGACACAGAGATGTCGCATAAATAGGCTGTCAAATATACGTGCCAGCAGACGCGGTTATACGTAAAGCCTAAGTTTTTATCAGGAAAGGCGTAAAGGGTGTGTAGGTGAAACTAGGGGAGTTTTAAGGGGGTGAATGGAATTTTTATGTAGCGGTAGAATGCTTTTATATAAAAGAGAACACCAGAGGCGAAGGCTATTTACTAATTAAAACTGACACTGAGACACGAAAGTGGGGGGAGCAAACAGGATTAGATACCCTGGTAGTCCCTACCGTAAACTATGAAGATTAGACCCAAGGTCGACAAAAACTTAAGAGAGTTCCGCCTGAAGAGTACGGTCGCAAGATTAAAATTCAAAAAATTTGGCGGTTCACTAAACCAATTAGAGGAGCGTGTGGTTTAATTCGATAATACGCGAGAAACCTTACCAAGGCTTGAATATTTAGATACAGGTATTGCATGGCCGTCGTCAGTTCGTGTTGTGAAAGAAATAGAACGAACTCAACCCAAACCTGTAATTGCTCTTTACAGATTAAGGATGACGTCTGGTCCTTATGATCTTGATGCTTTGGGCGGCACATGCGCTACACTTTCTTACACAAAGAGTGTGAAGTAAACTCGAAAGTAAGAGTCCGGATTGACCTCTGAAAGGGGGTCATGAAGTCGGATTTAATAGTAATCGTAAAGCAGAGCGTTTCGGTGAATAAGGCTCTAGTGTTCGTACAAATCGCCCGTCACCTCTACCAAATAAGAGAAACCTGAAGCGTCAATCTTATGAGGTAGAGAAAGTCGNAACACAGTGAGGGTATTGGAAAATGTCCTCGGACTAATATCACATATAATTTATCAGGTAAAATAAGTGGTTTCCAGCCACTAATGGCGGGTTCGAGCCCTGCTATGTGAATCATCAACTGAGCTTTTGAGTTCCAGCCCCAACCCCGAATAATGGGGTTGAGGTGTTAGAGCAGGCCGGTTAATGTGGAAGTTTGCAAAACTTTAGAGGCGGGTTCAATTCCCGTTAACATCTTAGTGGTGTTTAACTCAGTAGGTAGAGTATTGTGCTTACACCGCGGAGGTCGAAGGTTCAAATCCTTCAACACCAA